ATTCTCTAACATTTGACTCCTTACCACCGAAGGATTTCGTCGTACACTTGAAAGATAGCCCAGAAAATAGAAAGAATGATTGTATAATTGGTTTATATGGATCCTGTCCGGTTGAGACCACAAGTAAAAATGAGATTGCCAAAAACGGACAAGGTAAGATTTCCATTTCTTCATACGAAGATGAGTCCCCTTTGAAGCCAGAATAGATTTTCCTTGATATCTGACATAATGCATAAAAGGGTCCTTGAACAACCATAGGGTCTTATTAAAATCATTACGAAGCACTACTACAAGATGTTCCATTTTTCCATAAAAATGTGTTCGCTCAAGAACAGTTCCAAAGGATGTTGATCGTAAATGATCAGATTGTTTACGTAGAAAAACAAATACCGATTCCCATTCATATACATGAAAATTATATATGAACAAGAAGAATCTTCGATTCTCTTTTGAACAAAGGGAAATGGATTTCTTTGGAGCATTGAGACTATTCGAATTCTGATAGTCGTGGAGAAAGAATCGCAATAAATGCAAAGAGGGAGCATCTTGTATCCAAGAGTGAAGTATTTGAACCAAGATTTCCAGATGGACGGGGTGAGGTATTAGTATATGTGACACATGATTTAAATGTGACAATTTGTCCTCGAAAAAGGGAAAAATTGAATGGATAGATCGTAAATTAGGAGATTTTGCTATTTCTTTCTCTTCTAAAGAAAATATTAATCGCAGTGAGAATGGAATTTCCATAATAACTGCAAAACCCTCTGATACTGTTTGAGTATACAAATTTTTGTTGTGCCCAATGAATCGATTTTGGTTGGAATCATTAATCGAAATAATCAAACGATTCTGTCGATGCATTCGAGTAATTAAACGTTTCACAATTAGTGAACTGGATTTATTGTCATAACCTAAATTTTCCATAGTTTCGTAAAAAATCGAACCATTTAAAGCATAATAATGAGCAAGTGCGTAGATATACTCCTGAAATAGAAACGGATAAATGAAGCATTGTTGACGAGATCTATCTATTTCGAAATATCTTTGTAATTCCTCCATTTGAAATTCTACTTGGTCCCCTTGGACCAAAGGCACGAGGGATTTCTTGGGTTATCAAATGATACACAGTACGATACGGTCAGAACAAGGTATTATAGTAAAAAAGAGTAGATACCCTGAAAGGGGGGAGTACAGCCCAAGCAATGGATCCTCTCTTTCCATCCAATTTGTTTGTGTTCATTATAATTACAAGAGATGGTTAGAAATCCTTTATTTTTGCAACCCAATCGATCTTTTGACTTTGGAAGAAATTCTCTTTATCAGTATACCGTTTCTTCTACACACTCGTCTCCACTCCATACTCTATAATAGAGAAAGAATGGTTAATAGTTAGGATTCATGAAAAAAAAAAAAAGGAATCGATGATCTACTCATAGGAGAATTCTTTCCCGCATTAGGCACTAATCCATTTTTAACATCTAATTAGATCGGGTAATCATTCGAATTATGAACCGAAGCTCGTTGCTTTTGGTTTCCTTAGCATTGGAGCCATTAGGGCTCTATCCATTTATTCACGCGACCCAACTGTGAATTGATTTGGTACCGTTACAAAAATCAAAATAAGATTTTGTACCGCCCTGGTTAAGGATGAAATATTCCCAGAGCTCTCCATTGATACGACATGCTGTTTTTTCCATTCATTCCCCTTCAGGATCAGTCGTGGTCTTACAAACTCTACCAATGGTATGGACGAATCCGTTGCTTCATCCAAATGTGTAAAAGATCATAGCCGCACTTAAAAGCCGAATACTCTACCGTTGAGTTAGCAACCCGTGTAAATATGGTATGTAGATACGATCTAAATCAAAAAATAAAACAAAGAGATTGGATTGTTCTACCCAAGCAAAACATTGAACCAGCAACAAATCGAAAAGAAACATTTGTTGATCAATTAAAAACGTAAAAATGTTCAGATCAGATGAAAATACAACAGATTCACGGATAAATAGAGATAATTTAGAGATAATTTACGGACATTCCTTTTTTATCATTTTTTTTCATGAAATGAAATTCAGAAGAGACTTCTTCTGTCACAGCGAATCTGTCGAAGCCATCATTTGAGTGAAGGAAAGAAACAAACTTATGCGACGTAGAATAATAGATTCTTTTATTTATCCACGATCCAATTATAAATCGACCGATACACCGTTGTCAATATGAATTGAATGTTGAAAAACAAATTCCATAAACATAAACAAAATAAGGACTTATGTTGGATTGGCACTACTATTCACTCGATCTTTTTTTCTATTCGTTTCATGTCAGATTTTTTTGTCGTTATATGATATGGGATCGTGTGTTAGCAATAGTGAATAAATATGAATAGAGCAAGAAAAAAAGGAACGGTGGAGAAAAAATCACACAAAGCTAGATATTCCCTTTTTGTATTTCAGAAATTTCATTTCGTTTTATTAATTTGAAGTTCCTTAAATACTTCCGCTTTTTTTGAAATATCATGAACAGTTCGTGTAGGTTGAGCACCTTTCTCAAGGAAATATAGAATAGAAGGAACATTTGAATAAGTTTGTTTTTTTATCGGATCGTAAAAACCCACTTTACGAAGATCTCTTCCTTCTCTTCGGGATCGAACATCAATTGCAACGATTCGATAGATAGCCCATCGGGATAGATATAGATGAACAATACCCCCCCTAGAAACGTATAGGAGGCTTTCCCCTCGTACGGCTCGAGAAAGAATGATTCGAATTTCTGTATAGAGTGAAAAATGGATCCATAAAAATCATCAATTAATTAGGATTTGAGTCATTTTTTTATTCTTCCTTACTGAAAAAGAAATCTCATTCATACTCATAACTCAAGTTGGGTAATTCTCAAAGAGATCGAAGGTGAATCCTTATACATTTATTGAGTCGTCTCTAACCTCTTTTGGTTGTCTCGTCTAGAATATATTCTCGTTTCTCATTATGATCTAGTTATTGAGACAATGGAAAGTGGCGTTTCCTTGTTCCGGTATCCTTTATCTTTGCTTTGAATCATTGGGTTTAGACATTACTTCGGTGATTCTTAATTGTTTCAAAATGGCAGCAACATACCTTTTGTTCTTTCTATTGAACAATTACACAAATGATTGATTCCCTTATGATACAATACACTTTTGATCGAAAAAGTTTTACCAATTCCGACAAATTGTACTTTTTTGCTTTTGGATTTGAAACTTGTTCGAATTTTTTATTTTTACATCGAAGATATCCTTACGAAGTTGGAACAACTTATTGACCGGCACTAACCCTAGATCCTTCCCTCTGATAAATGAATCAAGAATTCATGCTCGAGCTCCATCATGTACTATCCCCCCAAAAATTGGGTCCTAGTGGCATAGAACAAACTATGTCGAGTCAAGAGCATCTTCATTGATATATAAAATGGAAATGGTGGGTGCAAGAATCCACGGCAGATCTTGTCCTTCAAGTCGCACGTTGCTTTCTACCACATCGTTTCAAACGAAGTTTTACCATAACATTCCTCTACCTCTAACTTGGAACCAGTATGGAATTGATTCAATATGGAATCATGAATAGTCATTGGTTCCATCAGTGCATAGTAGAAAAGTCCATACCCTTTTTCTATATGGATGAATAGACGTTTATTTCTCTGGGAAAGTCTCAGCAAGAAGTCAATTTAACCCCATATTCTGTCATATGAATAACACACATTTCTAAAAAACACTAAGAATGCGCTGCTTAAGACTTATTTATATCTACACCTTCAACATATTGTTCGGGACAATCACTCATGAACAGTCCAATTCTTCCTTGAACAACTAAGCTAAAGAAGAATCTTGAATTAGATCATCAATACCGGAACAAAATAAAACGATTCATTAACTAAATAAGTTATTCTAATGACCCAGAAAAGTCGCATGTAACTCGATAGAATAAATTAACCAATTTCACACTTCTTCGAATATTTAAGATTTATAAGGTAAGGAATCATAAAAAATGCTTTCAAGAATTTCCTACTTCGACAGAATAATCATTATTAGAAATAAGTTTTCCTGGAAAGAATGAGTTTGATCTCTAAATCAATCAAATCAACAAATCGCCACAATCAAAACAAGTAATTAAAAGGTTTAGCGGATATCTCATTAATGAAAGATACACAAATTTGATCATCATAAGAGAAATCCTTCTTTCTTTTCCAATTGAATCATCAACGATTTAAGGTCGTTATTCTCTCATCTGATTGAGAAAATCAGAATCGTAGCAGTATGCTCTTTCCGTATCCATCAGATACACCGAAGAATTGTGACCGTAAGTCATCGTGTATATTTAAGAGATCACAAATCTATTTCACCGAAACCGAAATATCTGTGTTACTAACATCGAACAATAAGAATACATATGGACTGGACGCGGTTCATTTTATACGGATTTTGGTTTATTTCAGGTTCAGGAATCTTTCCTGAAATTCTATTTCCATTCCATTATGGAATGGAATGGAAATAGAATGTATGAATCTCCTCCCATCGTTTCATCGATCTCCAATTATTCATTGGAGCCCAATGAATTTAAAATAAAAGCAATTAGGTCCAAAGAAAATACATCCGTTCCATATTGAATTTTATTCTTTTTAATGTGATCCATATAACACAGATATTGAAATTGATACCTTCCTTTGCTAATTAACTCGTATTTACACAATTTTATGAGGATCATAGTCAAAACGAATCAAAAAAATATCTTCTTACGGGATGCTATCTTGTATAGGTATACAACCAAATGAGTCCAAATCAATTCGATTCGTTCTTTCTCTTTTTATTTTGTTCCACCCCAGACTTAGTAGCTTTAATTCCAGTGATGAAATGAGTACCGAGAACTCCTCCTGTTTCAAATTCAGGATCCACCTAAAATTATTCATTTTGAATACCTCATTCACTTTAGGAATGATAGAGACCTATCTTAGGCATTTCGACTCACAATGCATCATGTGGGAATCCAAAAAGGATATGATTCTTCTCTGAATCATTAGAAATCAGAAAAAAAGATGGGATGGGACCGCGTTGTATCCAATATTACACTTTTAAACAGAGGATTGTTAAAGAAAAGAGAACATTGTTATGATAGAATCGGGGCTGGGACGGAAGGATTCGAACCTCCGAATAACGGGACCAAAACCCGCTGCCTTACCGCTTGGCCACGCCCCATTTAGATTTCCATTCGACACTAATAACACTAATATGCCTATTGGTTGTTCGTCAATTCCCGCCCCGATATATATATATATATTTTTTTTTATTTGGAATAGGTTGTTGCTAAAATTCTACACATGTAGATGTAGAATCAAAATGAATTTATTGCTCATTATATATAAATCAATTAAGATATTGTAGAAAAGTATGATTTTTCAATTCTCAAATGAGAATTGAAAGATCTTTGATTGGGGGAGTTCAAAGCAAAAGAAGAATTTTTTTGTTTGGCCTATCTTCTTTCTTCATTTTTTCCCTTATATCAATAACTCAATAATAATGAAATTCTCTCCAAGAGCAAAATTTTTCTTATGCCTAAAACCTTTAGTTTGATCTGTATCTGTCTTAATTTTACCCTTCATTCGAGTAGCTTTTTCTTCGCCAAATTACCTGAGGCTTATGCTTTTTTCAATCCAATCGTAGATATTATGCCAGTCATACCTGTGCTCTTTTTTCTCTTAGCCCTTGTTTGGCAAGCTGCTGTAAGTTTTCGATGAGATCTTGAATACTGTCCTAGAAAAATTCATGATTGATTCGAGGAAAAAAAAAAAAAAGAAATCTATTCTAACAATTGATCTTGATAAGATCAAGATAAGTCTTACATTATGAACTCTCGATTCAAACATGGAAATTGGATAGCTGAGATAGATCTGGATCACCCCTTTTTCTCATTCTGACCCTCCTAAGGTCAAATACCTTATGTAAGGTCCCCCACAATACGTAATTGTGAGTATGAAAAAAAAATTTCGGTAACGAAAGAAATCTTATCTTATTACAAATGAATACCTTTCTTTTCTCGAATAGAAAGAAATTTCTTGGTGTCAAAACGGGATATGCGGTACAAAAATAGAGAATCTATTCCCCTATTTCCTTTCCACAAAAAAAGATCTTGGAGATTGTGTAATGCTTACTCTCAAACTATTCGTTTACACAGTAGTGATATTCTTTGTTTCTCTCTTCATCTTCGGATTCCTATCTAATGATCCAGGACGTAATCCTGGACGTGAGGAATAAAAAAATCGGAGGTTTTTAGTTCCTGGATTTCTTAATCTTCTTAAGATTTTCTCTATTCCATACATTTAACCAAGATAAGAAGGGATCAAGATTTTTTAAGAAGGGATCAAGATTTTTTAGAATTCGAAAGATGAGAAATCTCAAGTGATCGGAAGGGACGGAGAGAGAGGGATTCGAACCCTCGGTACGAAAAATCCGTACAACGGATTAGCAATCCGCCGCTTTAGTCCACTCAGCCATCTCTCCCAATAACAAATTGATTGTTCAATTGTAACGCGCGAAGTAAAGATTGAGAAAATCAAGGTTCTTTTATTCCCCGGCCTGGCCAGTCTCTAGCCAGGCCATTCCTCGTTTTGTTCCAATGAATCATAGATCAAATGATTTTTCTGGTTTAAAAAAGAAAATACTTGTTATTATGGCAGTGACAAAGGCAATTTCCATTCCTATGACACTCCTGTCATTTCTTAGGATTCTTTATTTTTTGCTTTTTTATTTTATTGATATTGACTTACTGGAATGAAAAAACACACATTTCTTTTCTCATGAGAAAAGCTTTGTTTGAACACTTGAGTCCGCAAAAAAGACGAATACTATGATTTTTTATTTTTCACTAGATACAATTAGCCCAAATTCATAAAATTTGGCAGTTAAATGAATAGAGAAAAGAGTAACCTCGAAAAAGATAAGATGCAAACTCTCACTTTTTTGCGGGGAGGGGGGGAGAAATCGTTTCTTTAAAAAGAATTAATGGAAAAAAATGGAACTACCGATTCTTGCACAACTCATTCTTATGTTTATGTTCCGACTTCAATGGCTATTTCGAGCCGGGACTGTCAGTAATGATTCCCCATGTAAAAGATATAACTTGTTATTTAAATAAACGAATCTTCGTCTATTTCATTAAGTTCCCCATCGGAACACGTCAGCACTTACTGCAATTTTCATGATTCTAATCCCATCTTGATTACGTCCCATTCGCTTATTCGACAAATAGTAAATTCATAGATTATAATCATATTGTAGCGGGTATAGTTTAGTGGTAAAAGTGTGATTCGTTCTATCGACAACGGAAATAGTTAAAGGGTCTTTCAGTTTGATTCATATTCCGACCGACAAACTTTATTTCTTAAAGGGGTTTAATCCTTTAACCCTCAATGCCACATTTGAGGAAGAATATAATTCTAGTGATTTGTATCCAAAATTCAATTAGAAATTGAACA